CTACTCTTATTTATCTCTTAATTTTTATTATCCAATCGAATAGAAAACTATTGATTCATTCTATGACATTGAAATCTGACAATATTGACATAATCATACCGCTTCAATTTGGATTGAAAAAACAAAGAAATAAAAAACAAAGAAATAAAGAAGAGGGGAGTAAACTCAAATAGTCTTCTTCACAGTATACATACTAGGAGTGCGGTACAAGTAATTCAATTCCCGAACTCGGGTAGAAAAAAAATATAAAAAAACAAGAAGCTTTTCAGAATTTTTTTGATCATCCATAATTACATAACATAATTGGCGACAAAAGTTGGATTCTTTTTAGAGCTTGGTGTTGATAAATCTTGGGATCTAGAAATTCATTTCGGACAATTGAACCTTCTCAAACTGTTTCTTTTTAAGAACCAAAAATATTTGTGCCAAAATAACAGATGCCAAGAAGAGCAAAAGTCCTTGGACACGTAATGGATCTTGAAGTACTATTTCCGCATCCCCCTGACCAAATCCACCCACATTAGGATTGCTCGTTACTGGTTGATCAAGTTTGATGGATTCTCCCTCTGAAACAAGAAGTTCTGGTCCTGGAGGGATAATATCAACCACTTGACGTCCATCCGATGCATCCACTATGGTTATTTCGTATCCCCCTTTTTCTTTTCGTATGATTTTGCTTACTATACCCGACGCTGTAGCATTATAAACATTATTGTTACTCTTGCTTCCGTCGGGATAAATCTGACCCCGTCCCCTGTTGCCGCCTACGTATATGGGATATTTTAAGAAGTGCACCTCTTTCTTAGTAGCGGGGTCCGGAGAAAGAATAGGAAAGGTGATTTCACTATATTTCTGACCAGGAACAGGACCTATCACAAGAATATTGTTTTTAGTGGGACGATAGCTCTGAAAAGATAGATTGCCTATCTTTTCTTTAATCTCGGGCGAAATACGATCGGGAGGGGCTAATTCAAACCCCTCAGGTAAAATAAGAACAGCCCCTACGTTCAAAGCTCCTTTTTTACCATTAGCAAGAACTTGTTTCAGTTGCAGATCATAAGGAATTCGAACAACTGCTTCAAATACAGTATCAGGAAGTACCGCTTGTGGAACCTCGATATCCACGGGCTTATTGGCTAAATGGCAATTGGCACATACAATACGGCCGGTCGCTTCTCGTGGATTTTCATAACCCTGCTGTGCAAAAATGGGATATGCATTTGAAATGGGTGCCCAAGTTATTATAGATATCATGAGCAAGACGGAAATAGATCGAGTAATCTCTTCCTTTATCCAAGAAAAGGTATTTCTAGTTTGCATGGTCCAATCATTGATCCCGAAAATTTCTACAATAAAATTAGATAAGTCGCTAGTATAGTTCCCTATCTATGATTCTGCTATTTACTGAAATAATTTTACTGGAACATTGAAGGAAGCCCCCATATGGGTAGAAAGAATAAGTACAATTTTGATTGAATGGGTTGCTTATGTACAAAGTAACAAACATTATAATTGAATCGGTCTATCATTTTTCAGTCATTCATTGAATGATAAATGACTACAAGTGACGGAGATACACGATTTAAATAACGAAAGATCCAATATTTAAAAATTGTATCTAAAATGACTGGAAAAGTAGAAACAAGACCTGATATAATTTGATCATTATGAGCAAATCCAAAATCTTTGTATACAGAGCCAATCATTAGTTCCCAACCGTGTGGCGAATGGAATCCTATACATAAATCAGTTAATAAAAGAATAGAAAACGCTTTTATTGTGTCGCTTAAGTTATATAGGAATTCTTGAACCCAAGAGTTAAGAATAACAAGTTCGTCATTACCTAGAATAGAATAACCGCTTAGAATAACGAAAGAGATTATATTTGTCGAGAAATGAAAAAACGTATTCATACGATTCTCATTGTGCATTTTGATCAATTGGATCGTTTCTTTGTAGATTCCGCGGTGAGGCTTTGGTAAATGTGTTTCCGGGTATTCCTTTATCATTTCGTCCAAGAGGGAGAGTTCTTCTAATTCTATGAATTTTTTTAGAATACTTTTTTCTTGAATATCATTCAAGAAAATTTCGGAGTGTCTAGTATGCCACCAATTAGTAACCCAAGATTCCAAACTTTTATTAAATGAGAGAGAGATCCACCAAGGCAAAAATACTATAAATGAAAGATATATAAGGGAAATGAATGCTTTCTTTTTTGCCATTTTTTCGTCTGGGAATTTTTAAATGAACTCGCCTCATTTGTCGACTCAATACTACTATTTCTATTTCTATCAAGCATCGGTTCTATTACATTAAAAGTTATAGAGCCCATGAATCTATTTCCTATTTTTTATTTGTGATTCAGTAAAGTGGTTAGTCCTTGAATTTAGAAAGAATACAGAAAAACAATACCGAAAGACAATAAGAAAGAGTCCACTTCAAATTCGAAAAAAAAAAAGCAATTTAGTTTTATGATTGTTCCTTGTTCGTTTGCGTTTAGCTCGAATGAGCGTTCTGAAGAAACTTCAGTTAAGTTGTGCTATAGAAAAAAGAGGATTCTTGAGTTTTCGTTTTGTCCCTCTTGCTAAGAAAGCAGTCGTTCTTCAGTTCTTGTTTCAAAATACTTCAATTGGTACACGCAAGAAATAGGCCAATTCGGCAGCTTTTTGCTCAATTTCTCGTAGAGTCAAATTCTCATCAGTACGAGTCAAGGGAATGGACCCCTGGCCTCTGATTTCCATATAAAGGGCACGACGAGCATAAATACCCTCTTTAACTTCTATTCTGATGGACTGAATGTCTTTCATAAGGAATCTGAGGAAGATGCGACGATTTTTTCCAGGAAATCCCCAACGAAAAATACACACTATTCCTTCTTTTATATCGAATCGATCATAACCACTACCTACATTCCACGAAATTGTGCACCACAAATAGGAACTAATAAAAAGACCCGCGATTCCGTAGAAAGACATCACGATCCCTTGTGGAAAAAAAATTATTTGCTGAGAGGGAACTAAAGATATAAAATTCCTACCAAAATAACTGGAAGTTCCAACCAATAAAAATCCTAATGAACCTAAAAAAAGGATAAAGGCCCAGCAGAAATTACTCGTTTTTCGAGACCCCGCTATAAGTTCTATCCATATACGGTCTGATCGCCAACTCATACTATACTAGATCTAGTTGCATTTTATTGGAATTGGGGAATAACCAAAAAAAATTGACTTTCATTTTTTTGTTTCCGAAGTAACTCTCATCAACTAGCACTGTTATGATGTGAACTTTTAGGAGTAATTCATCGAATTGCCTAGATCTAAACTAAAATACGAACATCCCTTTCATATGATTTCTTATAAATATCCACATACATATATTGACTTTACATTTCAGAAATTCATCCCGATATCGATCCATTTGAAAATAGCTCTAATTCAGTTACTCATATATCATGTTTACACATTCATACGAGCTTATGCTCGGAAGAAGCCACACGTTATACCATATTCTACTAAATAGATATCCGTGCTATGATTCACGTAAGTCTTGAAAAAAAAAAAATAGATAAGATTTTGCCCCACTGTATTTAAAAAATTTTGTTTTTTTGAACATGAAGAGATAAAGAAACCATTGCAATTGCCGGAAAAACTAAGCCCACTAAAGGCACAAAAATAGAGGGTAAGGTGTTGAGAATTGTCATAGAATGGGTACCTCGATTTAATATTTGATTTGTACCTGTTATTTATTGTTATATTAATCTTTTAACCTGTTATAAAGATATCTTATAATTCATATAATAATTATACTATTATACTGAGTATACCTAAGTGAGTATATACACTAATTAATATTAATAAAGGGTATATAATGTATATATACTAAGATATAATAAAATAAGGATATAATAAGGAGTCTATAATATAAGAGTCTATATACTAATATATATATTTTTTTTAATATATTTAATATATATTAAATATATTAAAAAAAAAAAAGAAAATATTATAAGTCTGTAAAGTATATAATAGACTAGAATATACTAAGTACGTATATAATATAATTAATGTAAATCAAAAGTGTAAATATGTAAATAAAATAAGTAAATAAATGGGCTTATTCATCTTTCTACATGCAAGATATGTATGATAATTCACTTTTTTATTATGTTCATTATTTATTTTTATTATTCTTCTCTTCATTTTTGATTTAGTTTTTCCCTTTGCGAAAAATTCGTTATAATACGATCCGACAAAAGAGATTCGTAGTAAAACTGGGGATTCTTGAGGGATATAGAAAGATGCAGGACCCCTTGCCCAATTTCACGGACGAAAGAGACAGAATTCGCTCTTTTTATTTTGTTTGATAGAGATTTCCTGACCTGATTAGTAATCAGGGCTATCGATAAAAAAAAGTATCCGCATGATTCTTTTTCCAATTTAATCTTATGTTACCAAAGAAAAATCCATTCTTGGAATTTTGACTTTGCTTCCTATAAACTAAATAACTACTTGGTTACCCCAAAACAAGTAATAAATTTTTGAATTTATTAAATGAAATAATTTATTAAATATAAAATTAAGGATAAGGATATATGGCTCTCCTTAATTTTTTTTTTGATTTCATTTTTCGATTCAAAGGAAAGAAAGCATGGAGCTGAAATAACTCACTCAGAACGCCTTTTAAAGGATTACGTGGTACGATTGGATCGAATAAGCCCTTATGGAATAAATATTCAGCCGCTTGTGCACCCTCGGGTACTGTCTTATTCAATGTTTGTTCAATTACTCTTTTACCCGCAAATGCAACGTAGGCATTTGGTTCGGCAATAATGATATCTCCCAACATACCAAAACTAGCTGTCACCCCACCCGTAGTAGGCGATGAAAGGATTGATACATAGAATAACTTATTATTTGATTGATAATAATATAAAGCAGAAGATATTTTAGCCATTTGCATCAAGCTCAAACTTCCTTCTTGCATACGTGCTCCTCCAGAAG